ATTTTAAAATAAAATGGCTGAGTATTAGGCGATAAATTGTAAATTTATTTACGGGATTAATTCTCTTTTATTAGGCTTTATAGTCAAAAAATGATATAAAATTGCAAATTTTAAGTTATAAATTATTTATTAAGGCTTAAAGGGAATAATTCTTTATAAATAATTTTGAAGATTATTAGTTTAATTTAACTTAAAACCTTCTATAAAAAAAATATAGTTCTAAAAATAATTCCTGAAATAGAAATAATCGAAAAAAAATTTATAAAAGTAAAAAATTTATTTTTTAAGTAAATTTTTAATCATTTTATTTTAAAGTAATTTATTATAAATGAAGAATAAATAATACGAATATAGAAAAATAATAAAATTAATCTTATTATTAAAAAAATAAATGTTAACATAAAAAAATTATTTATTATTAAAAAATTAATTACAATTCATTTAGGAAAAAATCCAATAAAAGGTGGTAATCCCCCTAATGATAGGAAATTAATTAATAAATTTAATTTAATTAGGGATTTTATATTATGAATAAATATTTGATCTAAAAAAAATATATTTATTATATAAAAAAAAAAACATAATATTGAAATTAAAAATGAATATATAGTTAAATAGAATATTCATAAATTTTCTCTAATTATAATTGAAGAAATTATTCACCCTAAATTATTGATAGAAGAAAAAGCTATAATTTTTCGAAGTGAAGTTTGGTTTAACCCTCCAATTGCTCCAATAATTATGTTTAAAATAATTGAAAAAATTAATAAATTTCTATTAAAATAATATGATAATAAAATTATAGGGGTAATTTTTTGTCAAGTTATTAAAATAAAATTATTAAATCAAGATAATCCTTCTACAATATTAGGGAATCAAAAATGGAATGGGGCGGATCCTATTTTTATTAATATTGAAGAATTAATCAAAATTGAGATAAAATTATTAATTTCGAAATTATTAAATATAATTATTTTAATGATAATATAAAATAAAAAATTAATAGATGCAATAGATTGTGTTAAGAAATATTTTAATGAGGCTTCTGAGGATAATATATTTTTAGATCTGGAAATTAGGGGGATAAAACTTATTAAGTTAATTTCTAATCCAATTCAAGCTCCAAATCATGAATTTGCTGAAATAGAGATTATTGTTCTAAATAATAAAATAAAAATAAAGAATATTTTATTAGAGTTTAAAAAATAAAAAATAAAAAATAAAACATATATATGTTTATTTTTGAATTATAAATTCAATATGGAGTATTATATTTTAGTGTAAGATGCACATTAATTTTTGATATTAAAAGATATAGTTTAATTCTATAATATATATATATATATAATAAAGGTAGAAAAACTACTTAATTTATCCTATCAGAATAATCCTTTAGTCAGGCACTTTATTTTTAAAAAAAAGGTATTTCCTTTATATTTGGGGTATGAACCCAAAAGCTTAATTTAGCTTATTTTTAATTTTTATTTTTTTTATTTTATAGAATAATTATTAAAAATGGTCTAGGTTTAGATAAACTTAAATACTTTAATAAAATTTTTTGGGGGTTTTTATATTAGTGTACTAAAAATATTTCATAAACAAAATTTCTCCGCACAAAAAATTATACGAGAAAGAATTATTCATCAAAAAAATTGTAATTTAATTGAAAAAAAAATTTTTTTTTCAAAAAAAAATTAAATTTTTTAAAAAAATACAAATTTTAACAAAAATGGCCCTAAAAAAATCAATAAAAATCGACATATTAAATTTTTAATGGAATATTATTATTAAATATTTAATATAATAATTAAATTAATTAATTTAATAAAAAGAATTAATACATAATAATTATATTAATTTATTAATTATTTCAATTAATAGGAATTGTTTATTCATGACTTTTTATTTAAATCAATATTATGAAAAAAAAAAAAGAAAGATTTTTAATAATTTAATATTGAATATTAATTTTATTAAAATATATTTTAATATTATTATTATTTATATTATATATATATATATATATATATGTATGTATACATATATATATATATATATAATATTAAAATTAAATATTTAATATAATTATATTAATATTAAATATTTAATATAATTATATTAATATTAAATATTTAATATGATTATATTAATATTAAATATTTAATATAATTATATTAATATTAAATATTTAATATAATTATATGATAAATTTATAATAAATATTTTAATATAAAAAAAAAAAAAAAAAAATCTATTTAAAAATTTGTTCCTATAAATAAATTTTTTATGATTTTATGAATTTATTAAGAGTTTATTTTACATATAAATTTTAGTGTTAATTTTTAATTATTTTAATAATAATTAATTAAGATTGTAGTAATTAGTATTAAAAATTTAAGAAATTAGGATTTAGTAATATTAAAATTAATAACAAATTTTGTGCCAGCAGTTGCGGTTATACAAAAATTAAATTAAATTTTTTTAGATATTAATTAATAAAAAATTATTTATAAGAAAAATTAAATTATTAGGTGAAATTTTAATTTAATAAAATTTATATTTTTATTTATGAAATTAATAAATTTAAATTAAAAACTAGGATTAGATACCCTATTATTTTAAATTTAAAATTTTATTCTAAAATAGTATGTAATTATTTATTGAAACTTAAATAATTTGGCGGTATTTTAGTTTATTTAGAGGAATCTGTTTATTAATTGATAATCCACGATTAAATTTACTTAATTTATTATTTTGTATATCGTTGTTAAAAAAATATTTTTTAATAAAAATAATATTTAAAAATTAAAATTAAAAATTAAATCAGATCAAGATGCAGATTATAATTAAGAATATAATGGATTACAATAAATTTATTTAAATGAATGTTAATTTGTAAAATTTAATTGAAGGTGGATTTAAATGTAATTTTATTTAATATAATATAATGATTAAAAATTAAAATATGTACATATTGCCCGTCACTTTCATATATAAAATTGAAATAAGTCGTAACAAAGTAGAGGTACTGGAAAGTGTTTCTAGAAAGAACAGATTAGAGCTTGAATAAAAGTATTTCATTTACATTGAAAAGATTATTAAGGAATTAATTAATTTGAGGGGGAAAATTAATTAGTTATTTTTAATAAAAAAAATTTTAAATTTAATATTTTAATGGGGGTTAAAGTATTTAAAAAGAAAAAATTTTTATCTTTATAGTGAATTAGTATTGTAAAAGAATTTTGAAATATTTGAAAATAAATTTATTTAAAAGTAAATTTAATTTATTGTATCTTGTGTATCAGAGTTTATTAATAATTTTTAATATAATATTAATTTCTCGAATTTAAAAGAACTAATTAATTAATAAAGTTATTGTGGCAAAACTATTTTTAATAATTAATTTGAAATGAAATGTTATTCGTTTTTGAATATATCTAGTTTTTTCAGAAAAAAATTTAATTTTAAATTTTTTTTAATGATTAAATTAATTAATTAATTTAATTAAGATAAAATTTTATATTTTAAGGGATAAGCTTTAAGTTAAAAATTTATAATGATTTTTTTTTAATTGAAAATTTTATAATTTATATTGTTAATAAAATTTAATTTATTATAAATAATTTCATTTTTAAAAGATTTAATTTTAATTTAATTTTTTATGAAAAAGAAAATTTTAATAATAAGAATTTGGTTATAATGATAAAATTAGTATATTTATTTTTAAAGTTTATTTTTTAATTTAATTAATTAATAAAAAGGAATTCGGCAAATAAATATATTCACTTGTTTAACAAAAACATGTCTTTTTGAAATTAATTTAAAGTCTAATCTGCCCACTGATTTAATTATTAAAGGGCTGCAGTATATTGACTGTACAAAGGTAGCATAATCATTAGTCATTTAATTGATGACTTGTATGAAGGATTGAATGAAATATAAACTGTCTCTTTATTAATTTATGTAATTTAATTTTTTAATTAAAAAGTTAAAATATTTTAAAAAGACGAGAAGACCCTATAGAGTTTTATAAATAATTTTATTTAATATTATTTATAAAATTTAAAATAAAAATAAGGTTATTTATTTTGTTGGGGTGACAAAAAAATAAAATAAACTTTTTTAAAAAAAAATCATAAATAAGTGAGTATATGATCCAATATTATTGATTATAAGAAAAAATTACCTTAGGGATAACAGCGTAATTTTTTTTTTTAGTTCAAATAAGAAAAAGAGTTTGCGACCTCGATGTTGGATTAAGATAAAATTTAAATGCAAAAGTTTAAAATTTTGATCTGTTCGATCATTAAAATCTTACATGATCTGAGTTCAAACCGGTGTAAGCCAGGTTGGTTTCTATCTTTTAAAAAAAAAATATTTTAGTACGAAAGGATCAAATATTTAAATTAAATTTATATTAAAGAATATTATTAATTAATTTATTATAGATAAAATAAAATATATTTGTTATTAATTTGTCAATAAACTATTTTGGCAGAAAAATGTAATGGTTTTAGAAATCATAAATATATAGATTAATTATATAGATAGTAAATGTTTATAAATGATTTATTTATAGTTATTATTGGTTTATTTATTTTAATTTTAGGGATTTTAATTGGTGTTGCATTTTTAACTTTGTTAGAGCGTAAAGTTTTAGGTTACATTCAAATTCGTAAAGGCCCCAATAAAGTTGGGTTTATAGGAATTTTGCAGCCCTTCTCTGATGCTATTAAATTATTTAGTAAAGAACAAATTTTTCCTAAATATTCAAATTATATTCCTTATTATTTTTCTCCTGTAATTAGATTTATATTATCCTTGATAATTTGGATATTAATACCTTATTATTTTAATTTATTTAGATTTAATTTAGGTATTTTATTTTTTTTATGTTGTACTAGTTTGGGGGTGTATACTGTTATAATTTCTGGTTGGTCTTCTAATTCAAATTATGCATTATTAGGGGGTCTTCGTGCAGTAGCTCAAACAATTTCTTATGAGGTTAGATTGGCTTTAATTTTATTGTCTAGACTTATTATAATTATAGATTTTAATATGATTAGTTTTTTTTTATATCAAAATATAATTTGGTTTATATTTATTATATTACCTTTATCTATATGTTGATTTTCATCTAGATTAGCAGAAACTAATCGAACTCCTTTTGATTTTGCTGAAGGGGAGAGAGAATTAGTTTCAGGGTTTAATATTGAATATAGAAGTGGAGGTTTTGCATTAATTTTTTTAGCTGAGTATTCGAGAATTTTATTTATAAGAATATTATTTGTATTAATTTATATAGGGGGGTATTCAATAGATTTTTTTTTTTACCTAAAGTTAACTTTTATTTCTTTTTTATTTATTTGAGTTCGGGGGACTTTACCTCGTTATCGTTATGATAAGTTAATATATTTGGCTTGAAAGAGATATCTCCCTATTTCTTTAAATTTTATATTATTTTATTTAGGATTAAAAATTTTTTTACTTTAATAAATTTATTTTATTTAGTATAAATTAATAGAATAATATATTCTTTCTTAAGTTTTCAAAACAAATGCTTAAACAAGCTCATTAATTATTTAAATAATAAATTATCTCAGTATTTACCAATTAATGGGCTTAAGATAAAATAAGAGAAATAAAGTATTGTTAAAATTTGTCCAGTTAAAATATATGGGGTTTCTACAGGTCGAGCTCCAATTCAAGTTAATAAAATAATTACTATAATTATAAATCAAAATAAAATTTGGTTTAAAGGATAAAATTGGATACCTTGTATTTTTTTATTAGATGTAAGAGGTAAAATAATTAAAATTAAAATTGATATTACTAAAGCGATAACTCCTCCTAATTTATTTGGGATAGATCGTAAGATTGCATATGCAAATAAGAAGTATCATTCGGGTTGAATATGAACTGGGGTTACTAATGGATTAGCAGGAATAAAGTTATCAGGGTCTCCTAATAAATTGGGGTTAATTAAAGTTAATATAATTAATAAGAATAATAAAGTGATAAATCCAATTAGATCTTTAAATGTAAAAAAGGGATGGAATGGAATTTTATCTAAATTTCTATTGATACCTAATGGATTATTAGAGCCAGTTTGGTGTAAAAATAATAAATGAATTATAGTTATTATTAAAATAATGAATGGAAGTAAAAAATGGAAAGTATAAAATCGAGTTAAAGTAGCATTATCAATTGCAAATCCTCCTCAAATTCAATTTACTAATATAGTTCCTAAATAAGGGATTGCCGATAATAAATTAGTAATAACTGTTGCACCTCAGAAAGATATTTGACCTCAAGGTAAAACATAACCTATAAATGCAGTTCCTATAAGAAGAAATAAAATAATTACTCCAATTAATCAAGTATATTTTAGGTTAAAGGATTCATAATAAATTCCTCGACCAATATGTAGATAAATGCAAATAAAAAAAAAAGAAGCTCCATTAGCATGTAATGTTCGGATTAATCACCCATAATTTACATTTCGACAAATGTAATTAACTCTATAAAATGCTAATTCAATGTTAGCTGTATAATATATAGTTAAAAATAAACCAGTAGTAATTTGGATGATTAAGCATAAAGCTAAAAGAGATCCAAAATTTCATCATGCTGAGATATTAATAGGTGAGGGTAAATCAATTAATGATGAATTAATAATTTTTATAATTAGGTGATTTTTTCGTGTAAAAAGAAAATTATTTTTCATTTGTTTAAGATGATCGTAAAGGACCATAAAAAATATTTGTGATTTTTACTACAGCAATTAAAGTAATAAATAAATAAATTACTATTATTATTATTAATATAAAATTATGTCTGTTATAAAGTTTATTAATATTGATTTTATTTTCATTATTAAAGAAATATATATCAAAAAAATTATTATTGTCTGCTAAATTATTTGATAAGTTTATTCAATTTAAATTATTAAAATATATAAATTGTATTATAATAAAAAATATAAAAGTAAAAATAAAAAATATTTTTATATTATTATTAATTATTGAAAATATTTCATTTGAGGCAATTCTAGATACGTAAATAAAGAGAACTAATAATCCTCCTAAAAAAGTCAAAAATAAAATATAAGAGAATCAATAAGTTTTAATTAGTATTCCTGATAGTAAGCATATAAGTAGAGTTTGGGTTAAAATTATTAATCCTATTGAAAGAGGGTGACTTAAAAATATTATAAATATTGAGATTAAAATTATTATAGTTGAAATAAAAATTTTTATTATTTCAAAGAATAGTTTATTTAAAATTATAATTTTGGAGATTATAGATAAAGAGTTTCTTTTTCTTTGAAGTTTTTAAAGAAAATTCTTAATTTTGATTTACAAGACCAATGTTTTTTTTAAACTATAAAAACATACAAATGATAATTATGAATATATATATTATTATTATTTTTATGTTTATTGTAGGAAATTTAATTTTTGTTTCTAAACATAAACATCTGTTAATTGTTTTATTAAGTTTAGAGTTCATAGTATTAAGAGTTTTTTTTTTATTTTTAATATATTTATTAATAATTAATTATGACTTATATATATTAATAGTATTTTTAGTATTTTCTGTTTGTGAGGGGGCTTTAGGTTTATCAATTTTAATTTCAATAATTCGAACTCATGGAAATGATTTTTTTCAAAGATTAAATTTATTATAAATGATAAAATTTTTTATAATAATAATTTTTATAATTCCTTTATGTTTTAAAAAAAATATATTTTGAATGGTTCAGTTTTTTTTATTTTTTATAATTTTTTTATTTATAAATTTAAGTTTAAATATTAATAATTTTACAAATATTAGTTATATATTTTCTTGTGATTTAATTTCTTTTGGCTTAATTATATTAAGAATTTGAATTTGTATTTTAATAATTATAGCAAGTGAAAATTTATTAAAATTAAATTTTTATACTAATTTTTTTTTATTTAATATTATTATTTTATTATTGATATTATATTTAACTTTTAGAATTATAAATTTATTTCTTTTTTATTTATTTTTTGAGGGTAGATTAATTCCAACTTTAATGTTAATTATTGGGTGAGGGTATCAACCTGAGCGTATTCAAGCAGGGATGTATTTATTATTTTATACATTATTTGCTTCTCTTCCATTATTAATAGGTATTTTTTATATTTTTAATGAAATAAATTGTATTATAATTTATTTTTTAAAATTTTATAATATGAATTATTATTTATTATATTTATCTATAATTTTAGCTTTTTTAGTAAAGATGCCTATGTATTTAACTCATTTATGGTTACCTAAAGCTCATGTAGAGGCCCCAGTTTCAGGCTCTATAATTTTAGCTGGTATTATACTAAAATTAGGGGGATATGGTTTATTACGAGTATTAATTTTTTTACAAGAAATTAATATAAAGTTAAATTATTTTTGGATTATTATTAGATTATTAGGGGGATTTTACATTAGATTGAAATGTTTTTGTCAAGTAGATATTAAATCTTTAATTGCCTATTCTTCTGTTGCTCACATAAGAATTGTTATTGGGGGTATTATAGTTATAAATTATTGAGGGTTTATTGGTTCTTATTTATTAATAATTGGTCATGGTTTATGTTCTTCTGGAATGTTTTGTTTAGCCAATATTAATTATGAACGTTTGAATAGTCGAAGATTAATAATTAATAAAGGAATATTAAATTTTATACCTTCTATAAGATTATGATGATTTTTATTATTATCATCTAATATAGCAGCTCCACCTTCTTTAAATTTAATAGGGGAAATTATATTAATTAATAGATTAGTGAGATGATCTTATTTTTCTATAATTTTTTTATGTTTAATTTCATTTTTTAGAGCTGGATATAGATTATATTTATATTCTTACATTCAACATGGTAAATATTATTATGGGGTGTATAGTTTTTATGTTGGTGTTTCTCGAGAATATTTATTATTAATATTACATTGGTTACCTTTAAATATTTTAATTTTAAAGGTTGATTATAGAATAATTTGATTTTATTTAAATAATTTAATAAAAATATTGATTTGTGGTATCAAAAATATGAAAGATTCATTTTAAATTATTATTATAAAAAATTATTCTATTTGTTTTATTTCTTTTATTTTTTTAATATTATTTAGATTAGTTAATTTTTTCTTTTTTATTTATTTTATTATGAATAATATAATTATATTTTTTGAATGAGAATTAATTTCTTTTAATTCTGTAAGAATTGTTATATCTATTTTACTAGATTGAATATCTTTATTATTTATAATATTTGTTTCTATGATTTCTTCAGTTGTTATTTATTATAGAAAAAGTTATATAAGTTCTGAATTAAATTTAATGCGTTTTATTATTTTAGTTTTATTATTTGTATTTTCTATAATTTTATTAATTATTAGTCCTAATATAATAAGAATTTTATTAGGTTGGGATGGATTAGGTTTAGTTTCTTATTGTTTGGTAATTTATTATCAAAATTTAAAATCTTATAATGCAGGAATGTTAACTGCATTATCTAATCGTATTGGAGATGTTTTAATTTTAATAATTATTTGTTGAATAATGAATTATGGTAGATGAAATTATATTTTTTATTTGGAATTTATAAAAAATGATTATTCAATAAGTTTTGTTGCAGTAATAGTTATTTTGGCTGCTATAACAAAAAGAGCTCAAATTCCTTTTAGTTCTTGACTACCAGCGGCTATAGCGGCTCCAACTCCTGTATCTTCTTTAGTTCATTCATCAACTTTAGTTACAGCGGGAGTTTATTTATTGATTCGTTTTAATTTATTGTTGGTAGATACGTTTTTTTTAAAAGTACTATTATTATTTTCTAGTTTGACTATATTTATAGCGGGTATTTCGGCAAATTATGAATTTGATTTAAAAAAAATTATTGCTTTATCAACGTTAAGACAATTAGGTTTAATAATAAGAATTTTAAGAATAGGAATTCCTGTATTAGCTTTTTTTCACCTTCTCACTCATGCTATATTTAAAGCTTTATTATTTATGTGTGCAGGAGTTATTATTCATATAATGAATGATATACAAGATATTCGTTTTATAGGGGGGGTTAGATTATATATTCCTATAACTTGTTTATGTATAAATATTTCTAATATAGCTTTATGTGGGATTCCATTTTTATCTGGATTTTATTCAAAGGATTTAATTTTAGAAATAATAAGATTTAGAAATTTTAATTTTTTAATTTTTTTTTTATATTATATTTCTACAGGATTAACTATGTTTTATACTATTCGATTAATAATATATTTAATGGTTAATGATTATAATCTATTAACAATTTTTAATCTTTATGATGAGGATTATGTTATATTAAAAAGAATGTTAGTTTTATTAGTTATAAGATTATTAAGAGGTAGTATATTAATATGATTAATTTTTTATTATCCTTATATAATTTATTTACCTTTTAATATAAAAATAATAGTTATTTATGTCAGATTTATGGGGAGTTTTTTAGGATATATTATTAGAAATATAAGAATTTATTCTATTAATAAATTTTTAGTTAGTTATAAATATAGATTTTTTTTATGTGTTATATGATTTTTACCAAGTTTAAGTACTTATGGGGTTACATATTATTTTATAAATTATAGCCAAAAATTGATAAAAAATATAGATTTAGGGTGAAGAGAGTTATATAGAGGTTGAGGTTTATTTAATATTATAAAAAATTATTCTATTTTTTATAATATTTATCAAATAAATAATTTTAAAATTTATTTATTTAGACTTATTTTATGATTATTAATTTTTTTATTTATATTTATATTAATTTATTTAAATAGCTTATATATAGAGTATAATATTGAAGATATTAAGGAAATAATTTTATTTTTAAATAGTTAAATTTATAAAAATTAAAATTTTAATTTTACAGTGAAAGTGTAATGTTTTGTTTAAACTATATAAATAAAAAGAAGAAATATTAATGGAATTTAACCACTAAAAATAAAGTTAGCAGCTTAATTTTAATCTTTATATTTCTTTAATTGGAATAAATATTCAATATTATCATTAACAGTGATATACCTCTTTTTGGTTTCAATTAAGAAGTATTATATAAATAAGGAGTAATAAAAACTCTATCTTTTAAGTCGAAATTAAATGCATGAATTGCTTCTTATTTTAAGATAAATTGAATAATCAATATTATTTGAATGCAAATCAAGTGTTTTAAATAAACTATAATCCTTATTATTATATTATTTATATTAATTAGTTCAATTTAGTATATTTTGGTTTCATTCATGATATAAACCAATTAATAAAATTAAGATGAAAAAAAATCTAATTTTTATTAAAATAAAAAAATTAACTAAGTTAAATAATTTAATAATTGGGAAAATTAAAGCAATTTCTACATCGAAAATTAAAAAAATTATTGTAATTAAAAAAAAATGTAGAGAAAATGGCATTCGTGGAGAAGATTTAGGGTCAAATCCACATTCAAATGGGGAACATTTTTCGCGATCTATAAATGATTTTTTTGACAAGATAATTGAAATAAATATTATAATATTAGAGATAATAAGAATAATAGTTGAAATTAATATTATTAAATTAATTACTTATATTAAACAGAATTTAAACTTTTTGATTGGAAGTCAAATATACTAAATATATTATATAAATAATTAATTACCTCATCAGTAAATTGAAATATAAAGAAATAATCATACTACATCAACAAAATGTCAATATCATGCTGCAGCTTCAAATCCAAAGTGATGACTGTTAGAAAAGTGATTTATTAAGTGTCGAATATAACATACAAGTAGAAATAAGGTTCCAATTATGACATGTAATCCATGGAATCCTGTTGCTATAAAAAATGTAGAGCCATAAATTCTATCTGCAATTGTAAATGGGGCTTCAATATATTCATATGCTTGAAGAATAGTAAAGTAAATTCCTAATAAAATTGTAAATAACAAACTTTGTTTACATTGGGTATAATTATTTTCCATTAAAGCATGGTGGGCCCATGTAACAGTTACTCCTGAACTAATTAAAATAATAGTATTTAATAAAGGAATTTGAAATGGATTAAATGGGGTAATTCCTTTTGGGGGCCATATAGCTCCAATTTCAACATTAGGTGAAAGTCTTCTGTGGAAAAAAGCTCAAAAAAAAGATAAGAAGAAGAAAATTTCTGAGATAATAAATAAAATTATTCCTCATCGTAAACCTTTAATTACTATAATAGTATGTTTACCTTGTATAGTTCTTTCCCGGCAAATATCTCGTCATCATTGAAATATAGTTAAAATTACAATAATATACCCAATAATTAATAAATTTATATTTAAATCATGGAATCATTTTACCATACCTGTTACTAAAGTTATAGTACCAATTGCTCCAGTTAAAGGTCATGGTCTATAATCTACTAAATGAAAGGGATGATTAAAATTTGTTTTCATTAGTTATTAATTAACTTCTCTAGAATATAAAGTTCTTAAAATAGCAATAACATAAGATTGAATAATAGCTACAGCAGATTCTAAAATTAACAGTAAAATTTGAATAATAACTAAAAAAATAATTAAATATGAAGGTAAATTAGTTCCAGTATTACTTAATAATGTTATAAGTAAATGTCCAGCAATTATATTGGCTGTTAGACGAACTGCCAAGGTTCCAGGGCGAATAATATTTCTAATAGTTTCAATTAATACTATAAAAGGCATAAGAATCGTAGGAGTACCTTGAGGAATTATATGAATAAATATATGTTGATAGTTATTAATTCATCCATATAATATAAAACTTAATCATAAGGGTAAAGAAATAGACAAAGAAAGAGTTAAGTGACTAGTTCTTGTAAAAATATATGGAAAAAGACCTAAGAAATTATTAAATAAAATAAATGAAAATAGAGAAATGAAAATAAATGTTGACCCATTAAAATAGTTATTTTTTATTAAAGTTTTAAATTCATTATGAAGTTTTGATATAATAAAATTTCATAAAATATAGTGACGATTAGGGATTAACCAAAATGCAAAAGGTAAAAATAATAAACCTAGTATAGTTCTTAATCAATTAATAGGAAGATTAAATAAATTAGTTGAAGGGTCAAAAATTGAAAATAAATTGCTTATCATTTTCAGTTAAAGTTTTTTTTAAAAGAAGTTTTATTAATTAAATTTTTATTATTATATAAGTTTAAATTTATAATAAAATAATTTATAATATTAAATATTAAAAAAATAATAATAAAAAATATAAAAGAAATTAATCAATTAATAGGTATTATTTGAGGAATAAAAGAATATTACTATGAGTAATAATTTAAATTTGACATATTCAGGTTATAATTTAACTAATTCTTTTCATTAAGAGTATTTGTTAATTTACTATAAAATGGTTTAAGAGACCAGTACTTACTTTCAGTCACTTAATGAGGAATAATTATTAATTCAATTAATAAAATTTTTCATAGAAATACTTTCAATTACAATAGGTATAAATCTATGATTTGCTCCACAAATTTCAGAACATTGCCCATAATAAAGTCCAGGTCGGTTAATGTAAAAATTTGTTTGATTTAAACGTCCAGGATTGGCATCTACTTTTACTCCTAATGATGGGATTGTTCAAGAATGGATAACATCTGTTGCTGTAACTAAAATTCGAATTTGGTTGTTTATAGGAATAATAATTCGATTATCAACATCTAAAAGTCGAAAATTATTATTATTAAGTTCATTAGATGGGATTATATAAGAATCAAATTCAATATTATGAAAATCAGAATATTCATATCTTCAATACCATTGATGACCAATAGATTTTAATGTAATTAGTGGGTTATTTAGTTCGTCTAGTAAATAGAGAAGACGGAGGGAGGGTAATGCAATAAAAATTAGAGTAATTGCTGGTAAAATTGTTCAAATTAGCTCAATTATTTGTCCTTCTAATAAAAATCGATTAATATATTTATTAAATAATAAGTTAATTATTAAGTATCCCACTAAAATAGTAATTATTACCAAAATAATTAATGTGTGATCATGAAAGAAAATAATTTGTTCTATTAAAGGAGATGCTCCATTTTGTAAATTTAGATTAGACCATGTTGCCATTTCTAAAAAAAGGATATTCCTTTATAAATGGGGTTTAAATCCATTACATATAATCTGCCATATTAGAATTTTCTTAAAATAGGTAATTCATTATATGAATGTTCAGCTGGTGGTAAATTTTGGAATCATTCAATTGAGGAAGATATATTTAATGAAAATAAGATTATTCGATGATTAATTATTGATTCTCAAATAATAATTAAAATTAATATTACAGCTAATAGGGAAATATAAGATCCTAGAGATGAAATTATATTTCAGGAGATATAAGAATCAGGATAATCGGAATATCGTCGAGGTATACCTGCTAATCCTAGGAAATGTTGGGGGAAAAATGTTAAGTTTACACCAATAAATATAACAAAGAATTGAATTTTTAAAAGATAAGGATTTAGATATAAGCCAGTAAATAAAGGATATCAATGAACAAATCTTCCTAGAATAGCAAATACTGCTCCTATAGAGAGAACATAATGAAAATGAGCAACAACATAATATGTATCATGAAGAGTAATATCAATAGAAGAATTAGCTAAAATTACACCGGTTAATCCTCCTACAGTAAATAAAAATACGAATCCTAATCTTCATAAAATTGATGGTGTATATATAATTTGGGTTCCATGTAATGTAGCTAATCAACTAAAAATTTTAATTCCAGTTGGTACTGCAATAATTATTGTTGCAGACGTAAAATAAGCCCGTGTGTCAATATCTATTCCTACTGTAAATATATGGTGAGCTCAAACAATAAATCCTAAAATTCCAATTGCTATTATTGCATAAATTATACCTAAACATCCAAAAGTTTCTTTTTTTCCTCTTTCTTGAGAAATAATGTGAGAAATTATACCAAATCCCGGTAAAATTAAAATATAAACTTCAGGATGTCCAAAAAATCAAAATAAGTGTTGATAAAGAATAGGATCTCCCCCCCCAGCAGGATCGAAAAATGATGTATTTAAATTTCGATCTGTTAATAATATAGTAATAGCTCCCGCTAATACTGGTAATGACAATAAAAGTAAAAATGCTGTGATTCCTACAGCTCAAACAAATAATGGTAATTGGTCAAAAAATATATTATTTAATCGTATATTGATAATAGTGGTAATAAAGTTAATTGCACCTAAAATTGAGGAAATACCAGCTAAATGAAGAGAAAAGATAGCTAGATCTACGGATCTTCCTCCATGGGCAATATTAGAAGATAAAGGGGGGTAAACAGTTCATCCAGTTCCTGCCCCATTTTCTACAATTCTTCTAGAAATTAAAAGAGTAATAGAGGGAGGTAATAATCAAAATCTTATATTATTTATTCGGGGGAAAGCTATATCAGGAGCTCCAAGTATTAAAGGTACTAATCAATTACCAAATCCTCCAATTATAATTGGTATAACTATAAAAAAAATTATAATAAAAGCATGTGCTGTAACAATAGTGTTGTAAATTTGGTCATCCCCAATTAAAGAACCAGGGTTACCTAATTCAGCTCGAATTAATAAACTTAGTGAAGTTCCAATTATACCGGCTCAAATTCCAAAAATAAAGTATAAAGTTCCAATATCTTTATGATTTGTTGAATAAAGTCATTTTCGCA